GAAATTTTTGAAGAAAAAACAAGATGTTTCTTTTGTCCCTTCCAGGCGAGCGGAAAATAAGGAAATGGTTGATATATTCAAGATAATTACGTATTTACAAAATACCGTCTCAATTCATCCTATTTCATTCTTGAACAAAAATCCATTTTTTGATTTATTTCATCTATTCCATGACCGGAACAAAAGGGGATACACGTTACACCACGATTTTGAATCAGAAGAGAGATTTCAAGAAATGGCAGATCTATTCACTCTATCAATAACCGAGCCGGATCTGGTGTATCATAGGAGATTTGCCTTTTCTATTGATTCCTACGGGTTGGATCAAAAAAAATTCTTGAATCAGGTATTCAACTCCAGAGATGAATCGAAAAAGAAATCTTTATTGGTTCTACCTCCTCTTTTTTATGAAGAGAATGAATCTTTTTATCGAAGGATCAGAAAAAAATCGGCCCGGATCTACTGCGGGAATGATTTGGAAGATCCAAAACGAAAAACAGCGGTATTTGCTAGCAACAACATAATGGAGGCAGTCAATCAATATAGATTGATCCGAAATCTGATTCAAATCTATGGGTACATAAGAAATGTATCTAATCGATTCTTTTTAATGAATAGATCCGATCACAACTTCGAATATGGAATTCAAAGGGATCAAATAGGAAATGATACTCTGAATCATATAACTATAATGAAATATACGATCAACCAACATTTATCGAATTTGAAAAAGAGTCAGAAGAAATGGTTTGATCCTCTTATTTCTCGAACCGGGAGATCCATGAATCGGGATCCTGATGTATATAGATACAAATGGTCCAATGGGAGCAAGAATTTCCAGGAACATTTCCTTTCTGAACAGAAGAACCATTTTCAAGTAGTGTTCGATCGGTTACGTATTAATCAATATTCGATTGATTGGTCCGAGGTTATAGACAAACAAGATTTGTCTAAGTCACTTCGTTTCTTTTTGTCCAAGTCACTTCGTTTCTTTTTGTCCAAGTCACTTCTCTTTTTGTCCAAGTCACTTCCCCTTTTCTTTGTGAGTATCGGGAATACCCCCATTCATAGGTCCGAGATCCACATCTATGAATTGAAAGGTCCGAATGATCAACTCCGCAATCAGTTGTTAGAATCAATAGGTGTTCAAATCGTTCATTTGAATAAATTGAAACCCTTCTTATTGGATGATCATGATACTTCCAAAAGACCGAAATCCTTGATCAATGGAGGAACAAGATTACCATTTTGCTTCAAAAAGATACCAAAGTGGGTGATTGACTCATTCCATACTAGAAATAATCGCAGGAAATCCTTTGATAACACGGATTCCTATTTATCAATGATATTCCATGATCGAGACAATTGGCTGAATCCCGTGAAACCATTTCATAGAAGTTCATTGATATCTTCTTTTTATAAAGCAAATCCACTTCGATTCTTGAATGATCCAAATCGCTTCTGGTTCTATTGTAACAAAGGATTCCCTTTTTATGTGGAAAAGACCCGTATCAATAATTATGATCCTACATATGGACAATTCCTCACTATCTTGTTCATTCGCAACAAAATATTTTCTTCGTGCGTCGGTAAAAAAAAACATATTTTTGGGGAGAGAGAGACTATTTTGTCAATCGAGTCACAGGTATCTGACATATTTATACCTAACGATTTTACACAAAGTGGTGACGAAAGGTATAACTTGTACAAATTTTTCCATTTTCCAATTCGATCCGAGCCATTCGTTCGTAGAGCTATTTACTCGATCGCAGACATTTATACAACACCTCTAACAGAGGAACAAATAGTTAATTTTGAAAGAACTTATTGTCAGCCTCTTTCAGATATGAATCTATCTGATTCAGAAGGGAAGAACTTGCATGAGTATCTCAGTTTCAATTCAAACATGGATTTGATTCACACTCCATGTTCTGAGAAGGATTTCCCATCTGGAAAGAGGAAAAAAAAACGGAGTCTTTCTCTAAAGAAATGCGTTGAGAAAGGGCAGATGTATAGAACCTTTCAACGAGATAGTGCTCTTTTCAATCTCTCAAAATGGAATCTCTTCCAAACATATATGCCATGGTTCCTTACTTCGACAGGGTGGAAATATCTAAATTTCACCACCCTTTTAGAGATTTTTTCAGAACCATTGCCGATACTAAGGATACTAAGTAGCAGGCACAAATTTGTATCCGTTTTGAGAGATATTATGCATGTATCAGATATATCATGGCCAATTCCTCAGAAGATTCTTCCACAATGGACTCTGACTCTGAAAAGTAAGATTTCGAGTCTGATAAGTGAGATTTCGAGTAAGTGTTTCCAGAATCTCCTTCTGTCCGAAGAAACGATTCATCGAAATAATGAGTCACCCGTTCCATTGATATGGACACATCTGAGATTAACAAATGCTCGGGAGTTCCTCTATTCAATCCTTTTCCTTCTTCTTGTTGCTGGATATCTCGTTCGCATACATCTTCTCTTTGTTTCCCGAGCCTCTAGTGAGTTACAGACAGAGTTAGAAAAGATCAAATCTTTGATGATTCCATCATACATGATTGAGTTGCGAAAACTTTTGGATAGGTATCCTACATCTGAATCTGAACTGAATTCTTTCTGGTTAAAGAATCTCTTTCTAGTTGCTCTGGAACAATTAGGAGATTTTCTGGAAGAAATACGGGTTTCTGCTTCTGGTGGCAACATGCTATTGGTTGGTGGTTCCGCTTATGGGGTCAAATCAATACGTTCTAAGAAGAAATATTTGAATATCAATCTCATCGATCTCAGAAGTATCATACAAAATCCCATCAATCGAATCGCTTTTTCGAGAAATACGAGACATCTAAGTCGTACAAGTAAAGAGATCTATTCATTGATAAGAAAAAGAAAAGGGGTGAACGGTGATTGGATTGATGAGAAAATAGAATCCTGGGTCGCGAACAGTGATTTGGTTGATGATGAAGAAAGAGAATTCTTGGTTCAGTTCTCCACCTTAACGACCGAAAAAGAAAAAAGGATTGATCAAATTCTATTGAGTCTGACTCATAGTGATCATTTATCAAAGAATGACTCTGGTTATCAAATGATTGAACAACCGGGATCAATTTACTTACGATACTTAGTTGACATTCATAAAAAGTATCTAATGAATTATGAGTTCAATAGATCCTGTTTAGCAGAAAGACGGATATTCCTTGCTCATTATCAGACAATCACTTATTCACAAACCCCGTGTGGGGCTAATAGTTTTCATTTCCCATCTCATGGAAAACCCTTCTCGCTCCGTTTAGCCCTATCCCCTTCTAGGGGTATTTTAGTGATAGGTTCTATAGGAACTGGACGATCCTATTTGGTCAAATACCTAGCGACAAACTCCCATGTTCCTTTCATTACGATATTTCCGAACAACTTTCCGTATTCGTATTACAAGCCTGAAGGTTTTTTTATTGATGATAGTGATAGTGACGATAGTGATTATCGTGACGATATCGATATTGATGATAGTGACGATATTGATGATGACCTTGATCTTGATACGGAGCTGCTAGATATGACGAATGTGCTAACTATGGATATGCCGCCGAGTATATACGGATTTTATATCGATATCACCTTTCGATTCGCATTAGCAAGAGCAATGTCTCCTTGCATAATATGGATTCCAAACATTCATGATCTGTATGTGAATTACAGATCCTTCGGTCTATTACAGAACTATCTCTCCAGAGATTGTGAAAGATATTCCACTAGAAATATTCTTGTTATTGGTTCGACTCATATTCCCCAAAAAGTGGATCCCGCTCTAATAGCTCCGAATAAATTAAATACATGCATTAAGATACGAAGGCTTCTTATTCAACAACAACGAAAGCACTTTTTCATTCTTTCATATACTAAAGGGTTTCACTTGGAAAAGAAAATGTTCCATACTAACGGATTCGGGTCCATAACCATGGGTTCCAATGCACGAGATCTTGCAGCACTTATCAATGAGGCCCTATCCATTAGTATTACACAGAAGAAATCAATTATAGAAACTAATACAATTAGATCAGCTCTTCATAGACAAACTTGGGATTTGCGATCCCAGGTAATATCGGTTCAGGATCATGGGATCCTTTTCTATCAGATAGGAAGGGCTGTTGCACAAAATGTACTTCTAAGTAATTGCCCCGTAGATCCTATATCTATCTATATGAAGAAGAAATCATGTAAAGAAGGGGATTCTTATTTGTACAAATGGTACTTCGAACTTGGAACGAGCATGAAGAAATTAACGATACTTCTTTATCTTTTGAATTGTTCTGCCGGATTGGTCGCTCAAGATCTTTGGTCTTCACCCGGACCTGATGAAAATAATTGGATCGCTTCTTATAGATTCGCTGAGAATGATTCTGATCTAGTTCATGGCCTATTAGAACTAGAAGGCGCTCTGTTGGGATCCTCACGGACAGAAAAAGATTGCAGTCAGTTTGATAATAATCGAGTGACATTACTTCTTCGGTCCGAACCAAGGAATCAGTTAGATATGATTCAAAACTATGAAAAATACGAATCGGAGTTTGAAGAAGAGGAAGAGGACATCGACCCGCAACAAATGGAGGAGGATTTATTCGATCACATAGTTTGGGCTCCTAGAATATGGCGCCCTTGGACCAATCTATTTGATTGTATTGAAAGGCCCACTGAATTGGGATTTCCCTATCGGGCCGGATCATTTCGGGGCAAGCGGAGCATTTATCATGAAGAGGATGAGCTTCAAGAGCATGAGGAGGAGTTCTTGCAGAGGGGAACCATGCAGTACCGGACACCAGATAGATTTTCCAAAGAACAAGGCTTTTTTCGAATAAGCCAATTCATTTGGGACCCTGCAGATCCATTCTTTTTCCTATTCAAAGATCAGTCCTTTGTCTCTGTGTTTTCACGTCGAGAATTCTTTGCATATGAAGAGATGTCAAAGGTGCTTATTACTTCCCAAACGGATTCTCCTACATCTA